GCGGGTAGCGGGAATCGAACCCGCATCGTTAGCTTGGAAGGCTAGGGGTTATAGTCGACGTTGGTTGATCATTTTTAACGTTTCTAATTCAAAACCGAACATGAAATTTTGGTTTCATTCGGCTCCTTTATAGAAGATCGATGTATTCCCAAAGAGAAAAATTAGATCCATAACATCTATGTTAGCTTTTCTGTATGAATCCATCCAAAGCTACTTGCTTTCTAGATGATCCCTCTAGAGGAGGGGGATTATACTAAATCCATTTAGTCTAGTTACTTCGTTCCCTATTTCCACTCGCAGGATCCTGAGGAAAAGAATTTGGTTTCCACCGAGCTGAAACAATATGCTGATGGTTCTAGTAAACCAAAACCATCGTTTTATAGCTATTTGGCTTCAATTTCCCTTTTACAAAAAAAAAAAAAATGGAAGATCTAGTTACGATTGGAAATAAACTTTTGTATCTTCATCCATAGATCCTTTATTCATACTCATTCAATTGGAAGAGTTAATCCAATCCAAAAAAATTATGCTTCGCGACTCCATATCCATAATCCAATCTTTTTTATTCAATTTCTAATCGGCCTTTGGATACAAATCGTGAGAATGTATATTCTTCCTCAAATATACTATTGAGAGGTAAAGGATTAAACCTTTTTAAGAAATAAAGTTTTTGATCGGAATATGAAAAAAACTGAAAGACCCCTTAACTATTTAAGTTTTTGATAGAACGAATCACACTTTTACCACTAAACTATACCCGCTACATATTTATTATTGTATATGAATGGACCATTTGTCGAACAAAAGAGTGAGGCGCAATCAAGATAGCATCAGAATCATGAAAATTTTAGCGTTGACGCTTCGTCCCGCCGGGGACTTAAATAGGCGAAGAGCAGAAAGCTTACTTAAATAACATAAAAAAAGTTATAGTTATATTATACTTTTCTTTTCGTTTGATACGAAGTCATTACTGACAGTCCCGGTCTGAAAGAATCATTGAAGCTGGATCATAGAAAGGATGAAATCTGCATACATGGTTTCTTTTTTTTTTTTTCAACTTCTCTTTCAACTGCCAGATCTTACTTATGAATTAAGAATTCGGGTCAATTGGATCTCAATTGTTCAAATAAAGCTTGTCTCTTGAACAAATAAATGAGTTATATTATAACTACGTTTATAAATAAATATGTGTGTTTAATATTAAATTAATATTAATAATATTAAGTAATAATATTAAGATTAAGTATTAATTTAATATAATATTAAGTATTAATAATAAGAAATGACACTTCAACAAGTATTTTTGATTGATATCAAATCATTATTAAATCATTTTATCTATGGAAATACTGGCCTGGCCCGGCCAGTACTTAAACCAAGCCGGGGGAATAAACCTTTCGTACAAAATAGAAGAAGTAGGGTATTTTTCTATTGGGGATATCTGTTTCGAATCATTATCTAAATTGAATTCCTGATCAAATTTCTTCTTATCAAATTTCTTCTTATATATATATATATATTTTTTTACTTTTAGAATAAAATTTATAAATAAATATATATATATATTTATATATATATATATTTATAAAAAATTAAAAATAAAGAATATAATTTAATAGAATATAAATAAAAGAATATAAAAAAAAAAATAGATAAATAAAAAAGTAAAACGAAGGTTTTTATCAATCTTTACTTCACGTGTCACATCACATAAAAAATTTTCCATTTTTAAACGGGGATGGGAATGGGGAGAGATGGCTGAGTGGACTAAAGCGGCGGATTGCTAATCCGTTGTACGAGTTATTCGTACCGAGGGTTCGAATCCCTCTCTCTCCGCTTCTTCTTATTACTTGAGACTTTCGAATTCGAAGGAATTTCGATCCCTTGATTTTATCATAGGTAAATGTATGGAATAGATAAAATCATAAGAAAAAAAAAAATTAGAAAAAGCAGGAAAAACGAAAAATATCTTTTTTTTATTCCTCACGTCCAGGATTACGCCCTGGATCATTAGATAAAAATCCGAAGATGAAGAGAGAAATAAAGAATATCACTACTGTATAAACGAATAATTTGAGAGTAAGCATTACACAATCTCCAAGATCTTTTTTTTTTGAAAAAGGGAATAGGTTACTTATTTTTTACTACACTATTTTGTTTTGACATGACACCCCCCCAAAAATGAAGTGTTTTTTGAAAAGAAAGTCATTGCTGTGGTTATTCAATATACAAGAATTTCTATTTTTGAATCGAGGGTTCATAATGTAAGACTTATCTGGTCTTATCAATTTTTCGAATTTTGATTTATCGAATAAATCATGAATTTAGCAGAAGTATTAAATCATCGAAAACTTACAGCAGCTTGCCAAACAAAGGCTAAGAGAAAAAAAAGTACAGGTATGACAGGCATAACATCTACGATTGGATTTAAAAAGGCATAAGCTTCGGGCAATTTGGCGAAGAAAAAACTACTCGAATAAAAGACAGAATTAAGACAGATGCAGATTAAACTAAAGATATTAAGCATAACAAAATTTCGTTCTTGTAGATTAGATAATTTTATTCTGATTGAGTTTTTTTTATAAGGGAAAAAAAGACAAGTCAAAAAATCTTTCTTTTTTTTTTTTCGAACTCTCCCAAATAAAAATCTTTCCTTCCATTCTCAAATGAGAATACAAGGAATTCCATTTTCATACAATATCTTAACTGAATTCCCTGTAATGATCAATGAATTTTTTTGATTCTATATCTACGTGTGTTGAATCCTAGCAACATCCCCAATGTATTTATTTATTGGGTTGGAATTGACGAATAACCAATACCAATATTAATGTTTATTAGTGTCGAATAGAAATTCGAAATGGGGCGTGGCCAAGCGGTAAGGCAGCGGGTTTTGGTCCCGTTACTCGGAGGTTCGAATCCTTCCGTCCCAGACCGTTTCCATCAGAAACGAAAGATGGGATCACATCGTATCCCACATGAAACATAAAATTGTTAACGAGAACAATCTTTTGTTCTGAATTCTAAGAATGATTCTTAGAATCATATTTTTTCTTTCATTTGGTTTCTCACAAACGTAATCAAGTGTCAAATGTGGGTGGAAATAAATATCTTTTTTTTTTTAATTCAAAAAAGAAATTCTGGGTTTATCATTCACATTCAGGATATGTTCGTACTACTCAATATTCATTTTAAAGTTAGTTACTTATGGAAACTTTATGTCCCATATCTATGAAATGTCAATTCTCACATGAAGCATTCTGAATCGAAATGTGAATGAAAGAAAGGCATCTTTATTCCCTTACCAAGGGTAAAAAGCCTAAAGTAAATAAATGGGGTATCCCAATTCCACAGTCTATGTTATGTGGAGACTAAAGAGTAGGGAGTTTTTGGTACTAATTTCATCACTGGTCTTAAAACTTCTAAAGCTGGTGTGGGAAAAAAATAGTAAAAACGAATTGATCTGGACCCCATTTTTTTGTATTTTATCTGGTTCATCTTATATCTTATCCGGTTCAAATGAATAATTGGAAATCAATGTAATGTAGCGATTGGGGGGAAATTCGTATATTGCATCTACTTGACTTTATGAAATTGATGGAAAAGAAAAATTCTTGAACCTGAAGTAAAACAAAATCCGTATTGTATAAAATAAAAAGTTTTATTAATAATTGATTTTGTTCCGGGATTGCAAATCTATTAATATTAAAGGTTCTTCTTTTGAGGTTTATAGTTTATTTGTTCGAGAAAAATGGATCCTTCATGATTGATCGTCCCGAACAATCTTTTTAAGATGTAAATAAGTCTTAAGCAAACTTATTTATTCGTCTTTTTTAGAAATATGTTTCATTCATATGATAGAATATAGAGTTAAATAAATTGGATCCTTGCCGAGCCTTCCCCGGATAAATACTTATCTATCCATAGATAGATAGATAGAAAGTATGTACTATTATATACCGGTATACACACACCGGTTGAGCCAATGACTATTCATGATTCCATATTGAATCAATTACATACCGGTTTGAAATAAAATTAGAGGAATGTTATGGTAAAACTTCGTTTGAAACGATGTGGTAGAAAGCAACGTGCGACTTGAAGGACATGATCGGCTGTGGATTCTTACATCCACCATTTTCTATAGGAATGAAGATGTTCTTAGCTCGACATAGTTTGTTCTGCTCTGTTAGGAACCTAATTTGTGTTAGGTTGTAAGTAAATAGTACATGATGGAGCTCGAGCAGAAAGGATTGATTCGTTTATCAGGGGGAAGAATCTAGGGTTAGTAACTATCAATAAGTTAGACCAACTTTGTAAGTATATCCTCAATATATAAATCGAAAGGTTAAAAAAATCGAAAAATCAAAGAAGTTTGAAAAATAAAAAGTAAAATTTTTCAGAATTGGTAAAACTATTTCGATCAAAAGTGTATCACAAGGTAATCCACCGTTCATATTCTATTTCTATAGTATAGAAAAAAATAACAAAAAACAAAAAGGTATGTTGCTGCTCTTTTGAAAGGAGTAAGGATCACCGAAGTAATGTCTAAACCCAATGATTTCACAAAGCAAAGATAAAGGATTCCGGAACAAGTAAACACTATTTTCAATTGTCTCAACAATTGAATCAGAATGAGGAATAAAAATAGATTCGAGATGAGACAAACGAAAGAGGTTAGAGACGGCTCAATAAATGTCTAAGGGTTTCCCTTCGAACTCTGTCAGAATTACCCAACTTGAGTTATGAGTACGAATGAGATTTCTTTTTTTCTGTAAGGAAGAATAAAAAAACGACTCAAATCATAGTCTAATTCATGATTTTATGGATCCATTTGCCATTATATACATATACAGAAATTTAGAATCCTTTTTTCTCGAGCCGTATGAGGAGAAAACCTCCCATACGTTTCTAGGGGGGGCATTGTTTATTTACATCTATTCCAATGAGCCATCTACCGAATCGTTGCAATTGATGTTCGATCCCGAAGAGAAGGAAGAGATCTTAGAAAAGTAGGTTTTTACGACCCGATAAAGAATCAAACTTATTTAAATGTTCCTGTTATTCTATATTTCCTTGAAAAAGGTGCTCAACCTACGGGAACTGTTTGTGATATTTTAAGGAAGGCGGAATTATTTCAAGAAAGAACTTCGATTCGAGTTAATTAAAGGAAAAAACAAAATTAATAAATAAAAAAAAGGGGGGGGAACTAGTATCTATCTTTGTGTAATTATTTACACACAATTTGCCTTTTTCTTGCTGTATTCATACTTAATTTACTTTTTTTTCTTGTTTTGTTTGTTGCGGGAATCCACCAACAAACAAGGGGTTAATCTTGCTTATTGTACCTCTATTGATTGAATAAACCCGAGATTTTTTCTTTACTTTACTTCTTTCGTATTTTTTTCATCCAAATTTATTATTTATGTTTATGTTGTGCCAATCCAACACAAGTCCTTATTTGATTTACTTAAATTTGTTTTCTTAACATTGGATTCATATTGACAATGGTGTATCGAAGAAATATAATTCGATCGTAGATAAATAGATCCGTTTATCTCCACCCCATATTGGTTTTTTCTTTCCTTCACTTCAGTCAAATGATGGGTTTGCCCTGCCGGATTTACTGGCATACAAGATGTATTTTCTTAACGAAAAAGAAAAGAAAATTGATAAAGAAAATGGTGGTTTGTCACAATTTTTACATCTCTATTGGGAATCTGTTGTTGTTTAATCGGATCTGTCCATTTTGGTATTTTGGTGTTTTTAATTGATCAACAAATCTTTCTTTTCGATTTGTTCTAGTTCAATGTTTTGACGGGGTCGTGCAGTGCAATTCAATTGATTTTTTTATTTTGACCGTATTTACATATCCTATTTATTTTATTCGGGTTGCTAACTCAACGGTAGAGTACTCGGCTTTTAAGTGCGACTATGATCTTTTACACATTTGGATGAAGCAACAGATTCGTCCAGACTATTGGTAGAGTCTATAAGACCACGACTGATCCTCAAAGGTAATGAATGGAAAAAACAGCATGTCGTAATAAAATATTATTATTATTTTTTTCACTTCCAAAAAGAAAAAAAAAAATTCACATTTACAGTTGGGTCTAGTGAATAAATGGACAGAGCCCTATGGCTCTAATTCTGGTGAAATAAAAAGCAACGAGCTTTTGTTCTTAATTTGAATGATTACCCGATCTAATTAGACGTTAAAGATAGATTAGTGCCTGATGCGGGAAAGGGTGGGTTCTTTTGTGAGTGGACCATTGATTTTCTTTCTTTTTTTTTTTTTATGAATCCTAATTATTCTTTATTATGGATTGGAGACGGATGTGTAGAAGAAACAGTATACTGATAAAGAGAATTTATTCCAAAGTCAAAAGAGCGATTGAGTTGCAAAAATAAAGGATTTTTGACCCTCTTGTAATTATAACGAACATAAACCAATTGGATAGAAAAGGAGAGGAAAAAGATCTGTTGATTGGACTCCCCTGTTTCCTTTGTTTGTGGGATATATATTCTTTTCTTACTGTAATTATATACATAATATATACCCTGTTCTGACCATATTGCACTATGTATCATTTGATAACCCCAAAAATGAAATGGGTCCTGCCTCTGGTTCAAGTAGAAATGTAAATGGAAGAATTACAAGGATATTTAGAAAAAGATAGATTTCGGCAACAACACTTTCTATATCCGCTTCTCTTTAAGGAGTATATTTACACATTTGCTCATGATCGTGGTTTAAATGGTTCGATTTTTTACGAATCCACGGAAATTTTTGGTTATGACAATAAATCTAGTTCAGTACTTGTGAAACGTTCAATTATTCGAATGTATCAACAGAATTATTTGATTTATTCGGTTAACGATTCTAACCAAAATCGATTCGTTGGGTACAACAATTATTTTTATTTTCATTTTTATTCTCAGATGATATTGGAAGGTTTTGCAGTCATTGTGGAAATTCCATTCTTGCTGCGATTAGTATCTTCCCTCGAAGAAAAAAAAATACCAAAATCTCAGAATTTGAATTTACGATCTATTCATTCAATATTTCCCTTTTTGGAGGACAAATTATCGCATTTAAATTATGTGTCAGATATACTAATACCTTATCCCATCCATCTGAAAATCTTGGTTCAAATCCTTCAATGCTGGATCCAAGATGTTCCTTCTTTACATTTATTGCGATTCTTTCTTCACGAATATCATAATTGGAATAGTCTTATTACTCCGAATAATTCTATTTTTTTTTTCAAAAAAAAAAATAAAAGACTATTTCGGTTCCCATATAATTCTTATGTATCTGAATGCGAATTTGTATTAGTTTTTCTTCATAAACAATCTTCTTATTTACGATTAACATCTTCTGGAGCTTTTCTTGAGCGAACACATTTCTATGGAAAAATAGAACATCTTATAGTAGTGCGTCGTAATTATTTTCAGAAGACCCTATGGTTCTTCAAGGATCCCTTCATGCATTATGTT